ATGCGCATTATTTTCAGGACCAAGCCTTTGTGCTGACGGAGCTTTCTAGGGCCCATCTTAACATCTTCAGTGTTATGCTTTAATTAAGCTACGTTAGCATGCGCATTATTTTAATAATGTAAATAAGTGCAAAATAGCCCCAAATAAGCTGCTCGAGGTTTCCCTGTTTCCGGGGGGTTTTCAGGAGTGTTAGTGATCTCAGGAGTTTTAGGGGGGTAGGGGGGTTTTACGCGCAAAAACCTCTATTTGTTAGAGATGTCAGGGGGGATTAATCATTACTTATGCACCTGATATCCATTTATGTGGTTCTTTATAGAAAGACTTTTCACCACTCATACCAAGTACCTGCGCCCAAAGAGATGTACCACCTTGTTTTTTACAGCTACGTGCACTGTGAGATGTCAGTGAAAAGGAAAAAAAAAAAGAGAACCCCCTACCCGCTGGAAGGAACGCCCGGCATGCTGGGTCTCTCGGGGATGTACTCCACCATTAACTTATGCAAGCGTCGATGAAAGTGTGAGGAATAATATCAATCAATGGCCCTGAAATAGGAACCAAATGCCAGGAATAATTCACTGTGTGAAACCCCCACGAATACTTGTCCCTCACCCTCAATAACCGTTAACCTTAAGATATAGTCGGTTGGTCGGTTCTTATTGGGTTGGGTGTTGATATTTATGAGGGATGGTGCCTCAAGGTCTGATATTACTAGAGAGTTATTAGTGGAGTGCTTACAACTGCGCCGGTCTTTAATTCATGATATGTTAGATAAATCCTTACTTGCTTTATGTAACCCTAAGTATATATGGTGTTATATGAGGGCTTAAAACCTAGATATGTTGATAATACATATATGTCCTTGAATGCTATTGAATATGGTTAATATAAATGTATGGTGATAATGCATATATGGTATAAGAAATTGCCCTCAAGGACAAAGAATAGTTAAATTTAGAATTCTAGCTTTGGGAGCTAGGGGTAGGAGTTAGAATCTCCTTTCTTTGAGCAGTAGGGAGGATTTTAACCTCCGGCGTCCGGTTTACAAGACCGGTGCTCTGACGCTGAGCTACTAATGCAGGATCATTCCAGGGCTTTGTTTTCAACTCAGCCTGCTAGGGGAGTGAAGACTAGGAAGAGAAGGAAGTATAGGAGTGATGCGATTTGTCCAATAATGATATAGGGGTCTTCGACGGGCATTCCTCCAATTCAGGTGAGAATGGCGACGTTGGCAATAAGGGTTCAGAAGAGAAGTTGGGTGAAGGGGCGGAAAGTGAGGCCTCGTTGCTTTGAGGTGTGAAGAATGGGTACGACTATAAGGATAATGATTGAAGCAAACAAGGCTAAGACTCCTCCTAGCTTGTTGGGAATTGATCGTAGAATAGCGTAGGCAAATAGGAAGTACCATTCGGGTTTGATGTGTGGAGGTGTAACTAGGGGGTTGGCGGGGGTAAAGTTGTCTGGGTCGCCTAGCAGATTTGGTGCGAAGAGGGCTAATGAGGTGAGTGCGATGAGGAGGGCTGCAAATCCCAGCAGGTCTTTGTACGAGAAGTAGGGGTGGAATGAGATTTTATCTGCGTCTGAGTTCAGTCCGAGGGGGTTATTTGATCCTGTTTCGTGGAGAAAAATAAGGTGGATGAGGGTGGCCCCTGCAATAACAAAAGGAAAAAGGAAGTGGAAGGCAAAGAAGCGGGTGAGGGTGGCGTTATCTACGGAGAAGCCGCCTCAGATTCATTGGACAAGGTCATTTCCGATGTAGGGGATGGCGGAGAATAGGTTGGTAATTACGGTGGCGCCTCAAAAGGATATTTGTCCTCAGGGCAGAACGTATCCTACGAATGCAGTTGCTATCACTAATAGCAGAAGGACGACTCCAATGTTTCAGGTTTCTTTGTAGAGGTAGGAGCCGTAGTAAAGACCTCGACCGATGTGTAGATAGAGGCAGACGAAAAAGAAAGAGGCGCCGTTGGCATGAAGGTTACGAATGAGCCATCCGTAGTTTACATCTCGGCAGATATGGGCGACAGATGAGAAGGCGGTGGCGATATCAGAGGTGTAATGTATAGCCAGGAAGAGGCCTGTAAGGATTTGGGCAATTAAACAGAGGCCGAGGAGGGAGCCAAAGTTTCATCAGACGGAGATGTTGGAGGGGGCGGGGAGATCCACTAGTGCATCATTAGCAATTTTTAGTAGGGGGTGAGTTTTTCGGAGGCTTGCCATTAGGTGTTCCTGTAGTTAAATTATAACGATGGTTTTTCAAGTCATTAGTCCTGGTTAAAGTCCTGGTGGGAATTATGACCTATATTATGTCTTTATTTTTATTAGGGTTAGTTTTGGGTTTAGTCGCGGTTGCTTCTAATCCATCTCCGTATTTTGCTGCCTTAGGGTTGGTAGTGGTAGCGGGGATGGGTTGTGGAGTGTTAGTTGGGCACGGGGGCCCTTTTTTATCTTTAGTCTTGTTTTTAATCTATCTGGGCGGTATACTGGTTGTGTTCGCGTATTCAGCAGCTTTAGCTGCCGAACCTTTCCCAGAGACTTGAGGGAGTCGGCCAGTTGTGGCGTATATAGTTATATATGTGGTAGGGCTATGTTTTGTCTCGAGTGTATTTTGAGGTGGGTGGTATGAATCTTCTTGGGTATCGGCTGATGAGCTTGGGGGGTTGTGGATTTTCTGTGAGGATGTGGGGGGTGTAGCTCTAATATACTCGTGAGGGGGAAGCATGTTAGTAATCAGTGCTTGGGTATTGTTGTTGACGTTGTTTGTAGTGTTGGAGTTAACTCGAGGGCTAAGTCGGGGGGCCCTTCGTGCGGTTTAAATCAGGAAGAGGAGGGCTGTAAGGGCTAGTGTAAGGAGAAAGAGGGAGAGGTATGTTTTAATGAGGCCTTGTTGGGTATTGCTTGTTGTGGTAATTATAGGAAGGGTGGTAGAGGCCGTGGCTTTAGGGCCGGTTTTTTCTAGTCATGTTTGGTCTACTATTTGGCTGGCAATTGCTTGACCTAATACGAGGACGAGTTTTGGGGTGAGGCGGTGGACAAGGGCGGGAAAAAAGCCAAGCATATTTGAGAAGTAATGGGCTCCGAGGCTAGGTGTGATTTTATATTGCTTGTTTGTAAGGGATGCAAGTTCTAGGGCGATAAGGAGGCCTGTGACTGTGACAGCTAAGGCGGCTAGTTTAAGGAGGGGTGGTATTGTTATGACAGGGGTCTTAAGGGGAAGAATGCTTGAGGTAATTAAAAGGCCAGCAATGATGCTGCCTCAGGCTAAACGTTTGATCGGGTTAATTACGGCTAGGCTGTTTTCATTAATAGGGGAGAGGGGGTTGAATCGGGGGTGTCCTATTGAGACAAAATAAATTACGCGGAGGCTGTAGACTGCTGTAAAGGAAGTAGCCAGGAGAGTTAGGGTTAGGGCTCAGGCGTTTAGGTGGGATGTGTTTAGGGCTTCAATGATTGCATCTTTAGAGAAGAAGCCGGCTAGGAAAGGTGTTCCGGTGAGGGCCAGGCTTCCAATTGTGAGACAGGAGGATGTAAAAGGGGCAAGATGGTGTATTCCCCCTATCTTTCGAATGTCTTGCTCATCATTCAGGCTGTGAATGATCGAGCCAGAGCAGAGGAATAGTATTGCTTTGAAGAAGGCGTGTGTGCAGATGTGGAGGAAGGCAAGTTGAGGCTGGTTTAGTCCAATTGTCACTATTATTAGTCCTAGCTGGCTGGATGTGGAGAAGGCCACGATTTTTTTGATGTCATTTTGAGTTAAGGCGCAGGTGGCTGTAAAGAGCGTGGTTAATGCTCCTAAGCATAGGCAGATAGTTGAGGCAGTTTGGTTAGATTCTAGTAGGGGGCTCATACGCACAAGGAGAAAAATCCCTGCTACTACTATTGTACTGGAATGTAGTAGGGCAGAGACCGGTGTGGGGCCCTCTATAGCAGAGGGAAGTCATGGATGAAGTCCAAATTGGGCTGATTTACCAGCAGCGGCGACAATCAGGCCCAGGAGGGGGAGGGTTACATCAAAGTCTTTGGCGGACACAAAAATATGTTGTATTTCTCATGAGTTAAGGGTAGTTGCTATTCAAGCCATGGCAAAAATTAAGCCAACATCCCCAATACGGTTGTAAATTACTGCTTGAAGGGCTGCAGTGTTAGCATCTGCTCGACCGCATCATCAGCCGATGAGTAAGAAGGACATAATGCCTACGCCTTCTCAGCCAATGAACAGTTGGAAGAGGTTGTTTGCTGTTACGAGAATTACTATGGCGATAAGGAACACTAGGAGGTATTTGAAGAATCGGTTTATGTCAGGGTCTGCGTGCATGTATCATGTCGCGAACTCTAGAATAGACCAGGTAACGTAAAGGGCAATAGGAGTAAAAATAACAGAATAGAAGTCGAATTTGAAGCTAATGTTTACGTCAAAAGTCAGGGTATTTGTTCAAGTTCAAGAGGTAACGATGGTTTCTGCTCCTTCGTTGAAGAATAGGAATAGGGGAAGTAGGCTGACGAAGAAAGCCAGTTTGACTGATGTTTTAACGTGGGTGGCGGCTCAGCCGTCTTCCCGGGGGCGGGGGGTTAGGGTTGTGAGAACGGGAAACACTAGGAGTGTGAAGATGAATAGCAGGCTTGAGGTTATTATGAGGGAGGTGGGGTACATAGCTACTACTTGGATTTGCACCAAGAGTTTTTGGTTCCTAAGACCAACGGATGAGCTGTTATCCTTTAGAAGCAGGCCGAGTGAGCCCTGGGGTCCAACCAAGGTCGCGGAGATTAGCAGTCTTCGTTGCTGGCGAGCCTCTCTCGGTGGATAAGAGGGCTTTAACCTCTGTCTTTAGAATCACAATCTAATATTTTCATTAAACTATATCTACAGGCAACTCACCCTCAGATTAGCTCAGGCTTGATGATGAGAAGGATTAGAGGGAGGAGGTGAAGGGCTATAAGTAGGTGCTCACGGGTGTGGGAGGGGTTGAGGGCCAGGATGTGTGGAGGGAGGGGGCCACGTTGGGTCATGAGGAATATGTAAAGGGAGTAGCTGGCTGTAATAAGCATACCAGCCCCAGTGAGGGCAAGAGATCACCAGGATCAGTTGAATAAGGAGGTAACAATCATTAGTTCTCCCATGAGGTTTGGTAGTGGGGGAAGGGCGAGGTTGGCGAGGCTGGCAATAAATCATCATGTTGTTATTAGGGGTAGGACTATTTGGAGGCCTCGTGCTAGAAGCATGGTTCGGCTGTGGGTTCGCTCGTAGTTGGTGTTTGCCAAGCAGAAGAGTGCAGAAGAAGTGAGGCCGTGTGCAATTATTAAAATAAGTGCGCCGGCAAAGCCTCAGGCGGTTTGAATAAGGATTCCGCCCACTACCAGCCCCATGTGGCTTACGGATGAGTAGGCGATGAGGGACTTTAGGTCTGTTTGGCGAAGGCAAATGGACCCTGTTATGACTACGCCTCATAGGGCAAGGACGATAAAGGGGTAGCTTAGTTCTTTGGTGAGGGGTTCCAGTATAACGACAATTCGTATTATCCCGTAGCCCCCCAGTTTAAGGAGCACTGCGGCAAGTACTATAGATCCGGCGACGGGGGCTTCAACATGAGCTTTTGGGAGTCAGAGGTGGGCCCCGTAGAGGGGCATTTTTACTAGGAAGGCGATGAGGCAGCCGGCTCATCATAGCTTGTCGCCGTAGGACGAGAGGGGGAGTGGGGAGGCATATTGGATAGTTAGTAGGGATAGGGTTCCGGTGCTATTTTGTAGCAGGAGTAGGGCTACAAGCAGGGGAAGAGAACCTGCGAGAGTATAAAATAAGAAGTAAATCCCTGCGTTTAGTCGTTCTGTTTGATTACCCCATCGTGTAATAATAATTAGGGTGGGGATTAGGGTAGCTTCAAATATTACGTAAAATATGATGATTTCGGTGGCTCCGAAGGCTATAATGAGGAAGATTTGGAGAGATGTCAGGAGTGTCAGGTACATTCGCTGGCGGTTTAAGGGTTCGAGAGCTGTGTGGTTTTGGCTCGCTAAAATTATGAGGGGAAGAAGCCAACAGGTGAGAACAAGGAGTGGCGTAGAGAGGGGGTCAGTAGCCATATAGGTATTTAAGGTCTGTCAGCCTGTCTCGGAGAGGTTTTTTAGTCAAGAGAGGCTAAAGGTTGCAATGATTAGGCTGTGTGCAAGGGTTGTAGGCCAGAGTCACTTGGCTGGGGCTAATCAGGCTGTGGGAATAAGCATAAGGGTTGGGATTAAAATTTTTAGCATTGTAAAAGGTTTAGGCTTTGGAGGCGATCAGTGCCGTGAGTGCGAGCAGTAGCTACGAGGAGGGCGAGGCCCGCGCTTGCTTCACAAGCTGAAAATGCCAGAAGTAGCATTGGGGCTGCGGAGAAGTTTGTTGAGTCTAGTTGCAGGGTCCAAAGGGAGAGGGCAATAAATAGAGAAAGTATTATTCCTTCAAGACAGAGGAGGGCCGAGAGGAGGTGGGTTCGGTGGAATGCCAGGCCTGACAGGCCTAATAAAAAGGCTGATGAGAAAGCAAAGTGAACGGGGGTCATTAAACAGTTATGGACTTTAACCACAAGCTTTTGAGCCGAAATCAAATGTTTTTTTTAAACTAACAGTCTATTCGGCTCATTCTAGGCCTCCTTGAGTTCACTCGTAGACTAGGCCGAGGGTGAGAAGGATAAGGACGGCGGTGGCTCACAGGAATGTGAGTAGGGGGGATGCCAGTTGGTCCCCTCAAGGCAGGGGAAGGAGAAGTGCAATTTCTAGGTCAAAAAGGAGGAATAAGATGGCGACGAGAAAAAATCGGAGAGAGAAGGGTAAGCGGGCAGATCCTAGGGGGTCAAAGCCACATTCGTAGGGGGAGAGCTTTTCATGGTCTGGTGTTATTTGTGGAAGTCAGAAAGAAACAATGGCCAGGATAACGGAAAGTAGGAGGGCAATTGTAATTACGGTTGTAACTAGGTTCATTATCTTTCCTTGGATTTTAACCAAGACCAGGTGATTGGAAGTCACTTATACTTTCTTTAGTACTAGAAAGATTAAGATCCTCATCAGTAGATGGAGATATAGAGGAAAAGTCAGACAACGTCTACGAAGTGTCAGTATCAGGCGGCTGCTTCGAATCCAAAGTGATGTTCAGATGTGAAATGGTACTGAATTTGTCGCAATAGGCAGACAGCTAAGAAAGTAGAGCCGATGATGACGTGAAGCCCGTGGAAGCCTGTTGCTACAAAAAAGGTAGAGCCGTATACCCCATCTGCGATTGTAAAGGGGGCTTCGTAGTACTCTAAGGCTTGTAGGAAGGTGAAATAGAAGCCAAGAAGAATAGTCAGGGTTAAGGATTGGATTGCCTGTTTTCGTTCCCCTTCCATGATGCTATGGTGGGCTCAGGTGACGGTCACACCTGATGCAAGAAGAACAGCGGTATTGAGGAGGGGCACTTCAAAGGGGTCAAGGGGGGTAACACCAGTAGGGGGTCAGCAGCCGCCTAGCTCGGGGGTGGGGGCAAGACTTGCGTGGTAGAAGGCCCAGAAGAAGCCTAGGAAGAAAAAGACCTCTGAAGTAATAAAAAGGATCATACCGTATCGGAGGCCTTTTTGTACAGGGGGTGTGTGATGGCCTTGAAATGTGCCTTCTCGGATGATGTCTCGTCATCATTGGTACATTGTTAGGAGGAGTAGGGCGGTTCCGAGTATTATAAGGGTTGTGGATCGAAAATGAAACCAGGTAGCAAGACCTGATGTTATAAGGAGAGCAGCAATTGCACCGGTAAGGGGCCAGGGGCTGGGGTCAACTATGTGGTAAGGGTGTGCTTGATGTGCCATTAGACGTTTTCTTGAAGGTAGAGGGTTAAAAGAAGGACGAAGACGTAGGCTTGAATCATTGCAACTGCCACCTCGAGGAGGGTAAGAAGTACTAGAACGGTGGATGTCAGAATTGCAACTGTTGGTATTAGGGGTAGGAGGACAAAGGCGGCTGTTGCGATTAGTTGAATGAGCAGGTGGCCTGCTGTTAAGTTGGCTGTGAGTCGAACCCCTAGTGCAAGGGGGCGGATAAATAAGCTAATTGTTTCGATGATAATCAGGACGGGAATCAGAGGGGCAGGGGTTCCTTCTGGCAGGAGATGGCCGAGAGTGTGAGTCAGTTGGTTTCGTACCCCAATAAGTACGGTTGCAAGTCAAAGAGGCACAGCAAGGCCTAGATTTAGGGATAGTTGTGTGGTAGGGGTAAAAGTGTAGGGGAGAAGTCCAAGTAGATTTAGGGTAATTAGGAAAATCATCAGAGAGGTTAGTAGAGCAGCTCATTTGTGTCCTCCGAGGTTCACGGGTAAGAGAAGTTGCTGGGTGAGGCGGTTGATAAATCAGCCTTGCAAGGTGAGGAAGCGGTTGTTTAGTCATCGGCTTGTTGGTGTGGGGTACAAGACTCAGGGGAGGGTTAGGGCGAGGGCTATTAAGGGGATTCCCAGGTATGTGGGGCTCATAAATTGGTCAAAGAAGCTTAGTGTCATGGTCAGGTTCAGGATTCTGTTGTAGGTTTTTCTGTGCTTTGGAGTGTTGGATCGTTTGGGAAAATGTGGGCTGTAATTTTAGGGGGAATAACGGTTAGAAAAATCAGCCAGGTGAAGACTAGAATGGCAAATCAAGGTGCGGGGTTGAGTTGAGGCATGTCGCTAAGGGTGGGCGGTAGCCACCAGTCTTTAGCTTAAAAGGCTAACGCTGGGTCCTGTTTAGCTTCTTAGCGAGGCGTCTTCAAGTATTCGGGACGATCAGTTTTCAAAGTGCTCTAGCGGGACGGCTTCAACAACGATAGGCATGAAGCTATGGTTAGCTCCACAGATTTCAGAGCATTGACCGTAGAATACTCCTGGTCGGGAGGCAATAAAGGCTGTTTGGTTTAGGCGGCCTGGGACTGCGTCTATTTTAACACCTAGGGCAGGGACGGCTCATGAGTGAAGGACATCGTCAGCAGAGACCAGGACTCGGATTGGGGATTCAACGGGGATTACTATTCGGTGATCTGCTTCTAAGAGTCGGAATTGGCCGGGGGTGAGGTCCTGGGTGGGGATCATATATGAGTCGAACCCAAGGTCTTCGTAGTCTGTGTACTCGTAGCTTCAGTACCACTGATGTCCGACGGCTTTAATAGTGAGGAGGGGGTTATTAATCTCGTCTATGAGATAGAGGATGCGAAGGGAGGGTAGGGCAATTAGGATGAGGATAACTGCCGGGAGGACGGTTCAGATAATCTCGATTTCTTGGGAATCAAGGATGTATTTATTGGTGAGTTTGGTGGAAACCATGGCCACAATAATGTAAATCACTAAGGTGCTAATTAAGAAGACAATTATTAAGGCGTGGTCGTGAAAATGAAGAAGTTCTTCTATTACAGGTGAAGCTGCATCTTGAAAACCTAGTTGTGACGGATGTGCCATTAAAAAAGGGGGGGGGCCAAGACACGCGGGGGTTTAACCCACGATTCTGCCTCGACAAGGCAGTGTAATGGACGGCTTTACTAGTGTCTTATAAAGAAAGTGACAGAGCGGTTATGTGGTTGGCTTGAAACCAACCTATGGGGGTTCAACTCCTCCCTTTCTGGTTAGTTTGCCTGAACTTGAACGAAGGCGGGCTCTTCGAATGTGTGGTAAGGGGGAGGGCAGCCGTGCAGTCACTCAACGTTTGTTGCTGCTAGTTCAACTGCTAGGACTTCACGTTTGGCGGCGAAGGCTTCTCAGATGATGAAGAGGAATATGATAACGGCAATCAGGGAGATTAGGGAACCGATTGAAGAGACTGTGTTTCAAAGGGTATAGGCGTCAGGGTAGTCGGAGTAGCGGCGAGGTATTCCTGCAAGGCCCAGGAAGTGCTGGGGGAAGAAGGTTAGGTTTACACCGATAAACATGACCCCAAAATGAATTTTTGTTCAAGTGCTGTGAAGAGTGTAGCCTGAAAATAGGGGGAACCAGTGAATAAAGCCGGCAACGATTGCAAAGACAGCTCCCATAGAGAGGACGTAGTGGAAGTGGGCTACTACGTAGTAGGTGTCGTGGAGAACGATGTCTAGAGAGGAGTTGGCTAGGACAATGCCTGTAAGACCACCTACTGTAAAAAGGAAGATGAAACCGATTGCTCAAAGGAGGGGGGTTTCTCATTTAATAGAGCCTCCGTGGAGGGTTGCAAGTCAACTGAAGACTTTTACACCTGTGGGGATCGCAATAATTATTGTGGCTGATGTGAAGTAGGCACGGGTGTCTACGTCCATCCCGACTGTAAACATGTGATGGGCCCATACGATGAAGCCCAGGAGACCAATAGCCATCATAGCTCATACTATACCCATATAGCCAAAGGGTTCTTTTTTCCCTGAATAGTAGGCAACAATATGGGAGATTATTCCGAACCCGGGGAGAATCAGAATATAGACCTCTGGGTGTCCGAAGAATCAGAAGAGGTGCTGGTATAGAATGGGGTCTCCTCCTCCGGCTGGGTCGAAGAAGGTGGTATTTAGGTTACGGTCTGTGAGAAGCATCGTAATGCCTGCGGCAAGGACAGGCAGGGACAGTAAAAGAAGGACGGCGGTGATTAGTACGGATCACACAAAGAGGGGAGTTTGGTACTGGGAGATTGCGGGAGGTTTCATGTTGATGATGGTTGTGATGAAATTAATTGCACCAAGAATTGAGGAGATGCCCGCTAGGTGGAGGGAGAAGATAGTAAGGTCTACAGAGGCCCCGGCATGAGCTAAATTGCCGGCCAGGGGAGGGTAGACAGTTCACCCTGTCCCAGCACCAGCTTCTACCCCCGAAGAGGCAAGGAGGAGTAGGAAGGATGGGGGGAGGAGTCAAAAACTCATGTTGTTTATTCGGGGGAAGGCTATGTCAGGGGCACCAATTATTAGGGGAATAAGTCAGTTTCCGAAGCCTCCAATCATGATTGGCATTACTATAAAGAAAATCATTACGAAGGCATGAGCCGTAACGATAACGTTGTAGATCTGGTCGTCCCCTAGAAGGGCGCCGGGCTGGCTTAGTTCTGCCCGGATGAGAAGGCTTAAAGCTGTGCCTACTATACCAGCTCAGGCACCAAATACTAGATAAAGGGTACCAATGTCTTTGTGATTAGTCGAGAAAAATCAACGTGTGATGGCCACAGGTAGGATGGCTGAGGTTTAAGTGGTGGGTTGTAGCCCCATAGACAGAGGTTTGAGTCCTCTTCCTATCAAGCTCCGAGGTGTTTACATATCAGATTGCAAATCTGAAGTGGCAGGCTAGCGTCTGCCGGGGCTTTCCCCCGCCTTCGCGCCGCCTAACAGGCGGGGGAAAGGTAGGTGGATGCTCGCTGGTTTGAGCGTTTAGCTGTTAACTAAAAGTTTGTAGGATCGAGGCCTGCCCACCTAGAAAGGCTTTAGCTTAATTAAAGTGTCTGTTTTGCATGCAGGAGATGTGGGGTAATGTCCCGCAAGTCTTATCAGGGACTGGGAGATTTTCACTCTCGCTTAGGGCTTTGAAGGCCCTTGGTCTTATGCTAACCTAAGTCTCTTAGGGGGTTATAAGGGCTACTACTGAGGGGGTTAGAGGGAGTAGGGCAAGAGTTGTTATTGTTGAGATGGCGAGGGGAAAGGTAGTCTGAAGAGAGGCAAGGCGTCACGGGGTGGTGCCTGTTGTGACGTTAGGGGACATAGTGAGTGTTATTGCGTATGAGAGGCGGAGGTAGAAGTAGAGGCTGAGGAGGGCTGCTAGGGCAGCCAGTGTAGCGGTGGGGGCAAGGTCCTGTTTTGTGAGTTCTTGGAGAATAAGTCATTTTGGTATAAAACCTGTGAGTGGGGGGAGGCCGCCTAGGGAGAGTAAAATCAGGGGGGTGAGGGTGGTGAGTGCGGGGGCTTTTGCTCAAGATGTAGCAAGAGAATTAATGTTGGTTGAGGCATTTAGTTTAAACACAAGGAATGTTGAAAATGTCATTAGAAGATACGTAGAGAGTGTTAGGAGGGTCAGGGAAGGGGAGAATTGTAGGACGAGGATTATTCAGCCAAGGTGGGCAATTGAGGAGTAGGCAAGGATTTTACGAAGTTGGGTTTGGTTTAGGCCCCCTCAGCCTCCAATTAGGGTGGAGATGACGCCAAGTGCTACTAGTAATGTGGGGTTAGAAGGTTGGATCTGAATGAGGAGTGCAAAGGGTGCTAGTTTTTGTCAGGTGGATAAGATGAGGCCTGTGGTAAGGTCTAGGCCTTGAAGTACCTCAGGGAGTCATGCGTGGACAGGGGCTAGACCTAATTTAAGTGCAAGGGCTAGAGTAATAAGGGTCACGGGGAGGGGGTGAGATATTTGTTGAATGTCTCATTGTCCGGTTAGTCAGGCGTTGGTGGTGCTGGCAAATAATAGTATAGCAGCACTGGTTGCTTGAGTTAAGAAATATTTTGTAGTGGCTTCAACTGCCCGAGGGTGGTGGTGTTGGGCTATAAGGGGGAGGATAGCGAGGGTATTAATTTCGAGTCCTATTCAGGCAAGTAGCCAGTGGGAGCTTGCAAATGTAATTGTGGTTCCTAGGCCGAGACCAAATAGAAGGGTGGCTAAGATGTAGGGGTTCATTAGCAAAGGAAGGGGTTTAACCAACATGTTTGGGGTATGGGCCCAAAAGCTTAATTAGCTGACTTTACTAGGAAGTGGTGTAGTGGAAGCACTAAGAGTTTTGATCTCTTCAGGTAGGGTTCAAATCCCTTCTTTCTAAAGGAGGTGGGGGGACTTTAACCCCCATAATTCACTCTATCAAAGTGGCCCTTTACTTCAGGCACAGCTCCCGGGCTATAGTTGAGGCGGAAGGCCGGCAAAGGCGATGGGGAGTGCGAGGTGTCAGATAACTAGGGCCAGTGTTAGGGGAAGGAAGTTTTTTCAAATTAAGTGTATAAGTTGGTCGTATCGGAATCGAGGATAAGATGCTCGGACCCAGAGAAAGACTACGGACAAGAGGGCTGCCTTTGTTATCAGGTTAATTGCGGTGAGTTCTGGAAGTGTTGGGATGTGGGAAGCTCCTAGGAATAGGGTGGCGGAGAGTGTATTTATGAGGAGAATGTTGGCGTATTCGGCTAGAAAGAATAGTGCGAAGGGGCCGCCGGCGTATTCTACATTAAAGCCGGAGACTAGTTCAGATTCACCTTCAGTGAGGTCAAAGGGGGCTCGGTTTGTCTCTGCTAAGGTGGAAATGTACCACATTGCAGCTAGTGGTCAGGCTGGTATTACGAGTCATACGCTTTCTTGTGCAATATTGAATGTTTGTAGGGTAAAGCCCCCGGTGAAGATAATAATGCTTAAGAGAATTAGGCCTAAGCTAACTTCGTAGGAGATGGTTTGTGCCACGGCGCGTAGGGCCCCGATGAGGGCATATTTTGAATTGGAGGCTCAGCCTGAGCCTAAAATGGAGTAAACGGCTAGGCTGGAGAGGGCTAAGATAAATAGAATGCCTAGGTTGAGATCTAGAACAGGGTAAGGCATGGGTATGGGGGCCCATAGTGTGAGGGCAAGAGTGAGGGCTAACATTGGGGCGAGCAGGAATAGGACGGGAGAGGATGTGGAGGGGCGGACGGGTTCTTTAATAAAGAGTTTTACCCCGTCTGCGATAGGTTGCAGGAGTCCGTAGGGGCCAACGATATTTGGGCCTTTCCGTAGTTGCATGTAGCCGAGGACTTTACGTTCGAGGAGGGTGAGGAAGGCAACAGCTAGGAGGACGGGCACGATAAAGGTGAGGGGGCTAATAATGTGAGTAATAAGGAGGGAAATCATAGTTAAGGAGAGGACTTGAACCTCTGTTGAAAGGGCTTAGGTCTTTTGCACTTGCCGGGCTCTGCCACCTTAACATGCCGTTTTCTTAGGCGGCAGGGCATGCCCAGTTGCCTATTTTAGTTGATTTCACTAGGTGGGGGTGAGGCGTGCCTAGAGCAGGGGCCTCTTCTTCTCGGTCCTTTCGTACTAGAAAAGAGCATGTCATAGATAGAAACTGACCTGGATTACTCCGGTCTGAACTCAGATCACGTAGGACTTTAATCGTTGAACAAACGAACCCTTAATAGCGGCTGCACCATTAGGATGTCCTGATCCAACATCGAGGTCGTAAACCCCCTTGTCGATATGGGCTCTAAAAGGGGATTGCGCTGTTATCCCTAGGGTAACTCGGTTCGTTGATCGGCATTGCCGGATCTTAGAGGTCAGAAGTTCTGTTGCCTAGAGCTGTAGCTCTTGGTTTTAGGAGAGGTATTCCCCTTCCACATGGGGGTTATTTAGTTCCCCGCGGTCGCCCCAACCAAAGACATTAGGGCAGGGCTCATTTGGTTCAATCTTTTATTGCAGGGTTTTTGACATGAGCTGCTTTAGTGTCTAAAGCTCCATAGGGTCTTCTCGTCTTATGGAAGTATCCCCGCTTCTGCACGGGGAGATCAATTTCATTGACTTAAAAGAGGAGACAGTTAAGCCCTCGTTATGCCATTCATACAGGTCTTCATTTAAAAGACAAGTGATTGCGCTACCTTCGCACGGTCAAAATACCGCGGCCGTTAAACTAATAGTCACAGGGCAGGCGGGACCTCTTATTTTTTATTTTTGCAAGAGGCGATGTTTTTGGTAAACAGGCGAGGCTTTAGTATGTTTGCCGAGTTCCTTCTCTTTCTCTTAGTCTTTCCCTAGGGGCACACCTGTGTGGGGGTAACGGTTAGTTTTTGTGGGGTTTTCTTGTTGTTTATTGTAAGGTTCAATGCCCTCTTTGTTTGGGGTCGTTAAGGGTCGGCGGGAGGTCCGTTCCGACTTACACGTGTGCGGGGAGAGAGCCGGGGCTCTCTTATTACTCATATTAGCATAGTCGCTTCCATGGGGGCATGGAACGGCCTGGTAAGTCTAGGGGAATAAGATTGAATGGTCAGGATAAGTGGGTAATGTTTATGTCCGAGCTTTAACGCTTTCTAAGGGGATGGCTGCTTTTAGGCCCACCCGAACATTTTACCTTTGGTTTGGTATGATCTTTATCCTCCTGAAAAAGTTGTGTCTTGTTTCAAAGGGGCTGTACCCCCTTTGACTAACTCTCTCGGTTTCTTGGTGGTATCAGGTGAGGGTAAGGTCTGAGGTGAAGAAAGAAGCCGGGAGGCTGAACTTCTATCCAATTTCCAGGCAACCAGCTATAACTAGGTTCGGTAGGTCTGTCACCTCTACTCAAAGCTCTTCCCACTCTTTTGCCACAGAGACGGGTTGGCCCTTTTAATTAGGCTGTCTTGGAGTAGCTCACCCAGTTTCGGGATGTCAAACTAAAATACGTTTTGCTTGGTCAACACTGGCTAAATCATGATGCAAAAGGTACGAGGGCTAGTCTCTGCTTTTTTAAACTTTACTGGGTTGTTTCATTTCTCTTTCAGCGTTCCCTTGCGGTACTTTCTCTATTGCTCCTTGGGTCCTTTTCTGTCGCCCATACTTGGGGGGAAAAATGGTTTGTTTGGTCAATATTCGTTTGTTTGGGGGTATTAATAGTGGGTTGTTGTTGTTGGTTGGGTGGGCTAGCTGTTAAGCATCAGGGCGGTCCGATTTGCACGGGCGACTTCTCAGTGTAAGGGAGATGCTTTTCTGGCTTAGCTACGCTCTGATTTTTCCAAGTGCACCTTCCGGTACACTTACCATGTTACGACTTGCCTCCCCTTTGCGATTTTAGGGCTTTAGTTAATTGATTTTTGAGCTTGGGGAGAGTGACGGGCGGTGTGTGCGCGCTTCAGGGCCAATTTCAGCGGAACGCTCTATTTTCTGCTTACTGCTAAATCCTCCTTCAGATGTCTTTTTCAGGGCATCGTCCGTATTCACTAATTTTAGGGAATGTAGCCCATTTCTTCCCTTTCCATACGCTACACCTCGACCTGACGTTTTGGGCTGTGCCAATTTTGCTTACTATAAGTCCTTCACAGGGTAAGCTGACGACGGCGGTATATAGGCGGGGAAAACAAGAAAAGGTGAGGTTGAACGGGGGTTATCGGTTCTAGAACAGGCTCCTCTAGGTGGATCTAAAGCACCGCCAAGTCCTTTGGGTTTCAAGCTGATGCTCGTAGTCCCCGGGCGGATAGTGGGTGTATAGTACTATCAATGTTTAGGGCTAGGCATAGTGGGGTATCTAATCCCAGTTTGTGCCGTAGCTCTCGTGGATTCAGGAAAGATAAAGCCACTTTCGTAGTTGGGCTTCTGGCCTTCGGGTGCGTATAACTGCCTTGAAGGTGTTCGGCTTTAGTTTTAATCATTCTTTAACCACTCTTTACGCCGGTGGCTGTCAACTTGGGCCTCTCGTATAACCGCGGTGGCTGGCACGAGTTTTACCGGCCCTGTTAGCTTTAACTAAGTCAAGTTTTCACTTATGGCTTAATGTCTATCACTGCTGAGTTCCCTTGAGGGTGTGGCTAAGCAAGGTGTCGTGGGCTAATAATGTGTGCCTGATACCGGCTCCTTGTCCCCGGGCGGGGGACTGTAGGGCATTCTCACAGGGGTGCGGATACTTGCATGTGTAAGTTTAGCTAAAGTTGATAGTAAAGTCAGGACCAAGCCTTTGTGCTGACGGAGCTTTCTAGGGCCCATCTTAACATCTTCAGTGTTATGCTTTAATTAAGCTACGTTAGC